AACGGGGGTAGGGGGGTTTAACTAAAGATTGCAGTTAATAATAAATTAAAGCTTGTGAATTATTGTTGTAGGTTTATTGTAAAAATATATGTCTTATAAGCATTAACTTGATAACACCATTGATAATATCTTGTACGACCAATCATCTTGAACGTAGGTCCAGTCTCATTCAGTCGGCAGGTATCAGTTATGTGGGCCTGAGAACACAGAGAGAAAAAAAAGCTACTATATGCAAGTAAAACCACCGTATGCCAGGTTATAAATTTGATGGATAGAACTCATTCAACCAAAGGCCTTTTAAAGAGAAACGAATGAACGTTGTTACTTATATGTGCCTGAAAAGACAACCAGAGGCCAGAATAGATCATTTTATGTACGCCACAGTTAAATGGACTTGAAACTGGTAATATCGTATCTTATTAACAAGGGTTGCTTATTTCTCGTGATTAGCTAGAGTAAGAAATAACCAATTACTGTGACAATATTCATGGTTGAGTATAATGGTTTAATTTTATGTCCTATATCATTTCATCTGTATTTACCTGCATAATATTCATGTAATTAGAATATATGATGGTACTTTTAATGGTTTTTATGTTTAGGGTTAAATTAATCGACTACATTACCGATCATATGCTAGTGGTAAATAAGTAGATGTACAATAATACATAGGTGGGTATTGCAGGCATTACTCTGTTGGGCACGGCAGAGGATATAGGTAAGTTTGTGTGTTGGACGCTTTTATTCCTGCGTCAAAGGATAGTTTAATTATAAAATTCCGGTTTTGGGGACCGGGGATGAAGGTTTAAGTCCTTCTTTTTTGATTATTCTAGGAAGGTTGTAGTTTTCAATCTTTGGTTTACAAGACCAATGCTTTGGGATTAAGCTACTAGAATATTTTAGGTTTAGTATTTTGTTTTCGATTATGCCTGCAGTGGGTATGAGAAGTAGTAAGATTAGGAAGTAAAGTACGGAGGCCGTTTGACCGATAATGATGAACGGATCTTCGACTGGTTGGCCTCCGATTCATGTTAGTACTAGGAGGTCGGCTACTAGAGATCAGAATAGGATTTGGGTGAGTGGTCGGAATGAGGCCGTTCGTTGTTTTGATGTGTGTAGGGTGGGTATTAGGAATAATACTAGGATGGAGAATAGTAGGGCTAGTACTCCGCCTAGTTTGTTTGGGATTGATCGTAGGATTGCGTAGGCGAATAGGAAGTATCATTCTGGTTTGATATGGGGAGGGGTGGATAGAGGGTTGGCTGGTGTGAAGTTATCTGGGTCTCCTAGTAGGTAGGGGGAGAAAAGTGTTAGGGTTAGGAGGAAAGTTAGTATTAGGATAAGTCCAAGTAGGTCTTTGTAGGAGAAGTAGGGGTGAAAGGGGATTTTGTCGGTGTTTGAGTTTAATCCTGTTGGGTTGTTTGATCCTGTTTCATGTAGGAATAATAGATGGACTGTTGTGAGGCCGGTAATGATGAATGGTAGTAGGAAGTGGAAGGTGAAAAATCGGGTTAGGGTTGCGTTGTCTACTGAGAATCCTCCTCAGATTCATTGTACTAGTGTATTGCCGATGTAGGGGATGGCTGAGAGTAGGTTTGTGATAACGGTAGCGCCTCAAAATGATATTTGTCCTCATGGTAGGACGTAGCCTACGAATGCGGTGGCTATAACTAGTAATAGGAGGATAATTCCGGTGTTTCAGGTTTCTTTGTATAGGTAGGAACCGTAGTAGAGTCCTCGTCCAATGTGGAGGTAAATGCATATGAAAAATAGGGAGGCACCGTTGGCGTGTATGTTGCGGATAAGTCATCCGTATTGTACGTCTCGGGTGATGTGGGCGATTGATGAGAAAGCTATGGAGATATCTGGTGAGTAGTGTATTGCTAGGAAGATTCCGGTGATAATTTGTAGAGCTAAGCAGGCGGCTAGTAGTGATCCAAAGTTTCATCATGCAGAGATGTTGGAGGGGCTTGGTAGGTCGATGACTAAATTGTTAATGATTTTTATTATTGGGTGGGTTTTTCGTAGGTTTGTGGCCATTGAGTTTTTGTAGTTGAATACAACGGTGGTTTTTCGAATCATTGGTCTTGGTTAAAGTCCAGGCAAGAATTATGATGTATTTTGCATTTTTATTTGGGTTTTGTTTTGTTTTTTGGATAGTTGGTGTGTCTTGTAATCCGTCTCCGTATTATGGAGTTTTGAGTTTGGTTTTGGGGGCGGCTTTTGGGTGTGGGTTGTTGGTTAGTATGGGAGGGTCTTTTGTTTCTGTGGTGTTGTTTTTAATTTATTTAGGTGGTATATTGGTTATTTTTGCTTATTCATCTGCGTTAGTGGAAGAGCCTTATCCTGTTGCTTGGGGTAATCAAAGTGGAATGATTTATGTAGTGAGTTATATTTTAGTTGTTTTTGGGTATGGAATAATGTGTTATTGATTGTGGAGTATGGAAGGGTATGGTAGTGTTACAGTTGATGCTGGTGGGTTATTTGTTATTCGATTAGATTTTAGTGGGGTAGCGTGGTTTTATTATTTTGGTAGTTGGTTGTTTTTAATTGCGGGTTGAGGGTTGTTATTGACGTTGTTTGTTGTGATGGAGTTGGTTCGTGGTTTGTCTCGTGGGGTGCTTCGTCCAATTAGGTAGTGAGGAGTAGTAATGTTATTGATAGGATAAATGAGGTTATATAGATTTTGATGAGGCCTTTTTGCGATGAGGATGTAATTGTAATTGGGGTAATTTGTAGTTTGCTTAGTCCTTTTGGACCGATGTTTTCATATCAGGTTAAGTCTATTAGGTGGGTTGCGATGTTTTGGCTAAATTTTAGGTTTGTTATTGGTAATGAGCGGTGTGTTAGGATATTGAAATATGCTAATGAGTTTGAGAAGTTGTGGATGTTTGAGGGTTTTTGGGTTGTTTTGTTTGTTATTATGGTTAGTTCTAGAGCTAGTAAGAGGCCTAATATTATTACTGTTAATGTTGTGATTTTAATGTATGTTGGTATAGTTGTTGGAGGAGTTTTTAATGGTGTAATGTTTAGTGAGATGAGTAGTCCTGCGACAATGCTTCCTATTGCGAGACGAGTGATTGGGTTGATAATTGTTGGGTTGTTTTCGTTTAATAGGAGTGTGGAAGGGTATCGTGGGTGTCCTGTTTGTACAAAGATTAGGATGCGGAGACTGTATATTGCAGTGAATGAGGTTGCGATTAGTGTTAGGAGTAGGGCTCAGGCGTTTAGATATGATGTGTTTATGGTTTCGATAATAATGTCTTTGGAGTAAAATCCTGTTATGAATGGTATGCCTGTGAGTGCTATGCTGCCGATAGTTAGGCATGAGGAGGTAATTGGTAGAGATTTGTGTAGTCCTCCTATTTTTCGGATATCTTGTTCGTTGTTTAGATTATGAATGATGGAGCCTGAGCATAGGAATAGTATAGCTTTGAAGAATGCGTGTATGGAAATGTGTAGGAAGGCTAGTTGTGGTTGGTTTAGGCCGATGGTTACTATTATGAGGCCTAGTTGACTTGATGTGGAGAAGGCAATGATTTTTTTGATATCATTTTGGGTGAGGGCACAAAAGGCTGTAGATAGTGTGGTGATGGCCCCTAGGCAGAGACAGGTTGATAAGGCTGTGTTGTTGGTGGTTAGGATTGGGTGTATTCGGATTAATAGGAAAATACCGGCGATTACTATAGTGCTTGAGTGTAATAATGCTGAGACTGGGGTAGGGCCTTCTATGGCTGCTGGTAGTCATGGGTGGAGGCCGAATTGGGCTGATTTTCCTGTTGCAGCGAGGATTAATCCTAGAAGTGGGAGTAGTGTAGTAGAGTTGGTGTGGGTAAAGATTTGTTGTAGTTCTCATGTGTTTAGGTTTATTGATAATCAGGATATGTTGAGGATTAGTCCAATGTCTCCTATACGGTTGTAGATAATGGCTTGTAGGGCTGATGAATTTGCTTCTGTTCGGCCATGTCATCACCCGATTAGGAGGAAAGATATAATTCCTACTCCTTCTCAGCCAATGAAGAATTGGAATATGTTGTTGGCTGTTACTAGGATTATTATGGCTACTAGAAAGGTTAGTAGGTATTTAAAGAATTTTGTGATGTGTGGGTCGGTGGCTATATATCAGTATGTGAATTCTAGGATGGATCATGTGACGTATAGGGCAATTGGGACGAATATAATGGAGTATTGGTCAAATTTAAAGCTTATGTTTATGGTAAATGTGGATGTGGTTGATCAGTGTAGGTTAGTGATGATAGATTCAATGTCTGTGTAGATAAAGGAGACTAGTGGAATTAAGGTAATGAAGAATGCTGTTTTTACGGCTGTTTTTGTCTTTATAGGGGTTCATGTTTTGTTGGGGTATGTTGTTATTGTTAGTGGGAGTGTTAGGGTAATTAGAGCTAAAAGGAAGGTTGAATTTATTAGTAGGGTCATTACTTTTACTTGGAATTGCACCAAGGGTTTATGGTTCCTAAAACCAGTGGATTACTTCTATCCTTTAAAAGTGAGGGAGCTGAGGGGTTAGTCTCAGATGTAGGAATTAGCAGTTCTTATTGTATTATACCTCTCTCGGTTTATAAGGAGATTTTAACTCCTATTTTTAGAGCCACAGTCTAATGTTTGTTTTGAAACTATATTAACAATAGAAGGAGCCTCAGATTAGTTCTGGTTTTATTATTAGTAGGGTTATTGGTAGGATATGTAATGATATCAGGAGATGTTCTCGTGTATGAGTTGGTGGGATGGTTTTGATGTGTGAGGGTGTTTCTCCTCATTGTGTTGTGGATAGTATATATAGAGTATAGGTGGCGGTGATTAGGGTTCCTAGTCCTGTTATTAGGATTGTAATGTTGGATCAATTAAATAGTGAAGCAATAATAGTTAATTCTCCTATTAGATTAATGGTTGGTGGGAGGGCTATGTTGGTTAAGCTGGCAATTAATCATCATAGGCTTATTAGTGGGAGTAAGAGTTGTATGTTTCGGGCTAATAGTAGTGTTCGGCTGTGAGTTCGTTCGTAGTTTGTGTTGGCTAAGCAGAAGAGTATTGATGATGTTAAGCCATGGGCAATTATAAGTGTGATGGCGCCAGTGTATGCTCATTGAGTTTGTGTTAGTGTTGCAGCGATAACTAGGCCTATATGGCTTACTGATGAGTAAGCGATTAATGATTTTAGGTCTGTTTGTCGTAAGCAAATAGAGCTAGTTATGATTATTCCTCATAATGCGAGTACTATGAAGGGGTAGGAAAGTGTTTTTGATAGGGGGTTTAGTATTATTGAAATGCGGATGATACCATATCCTCCTAGTTTTAGTAGTACTGCGGCTAGAATTATTGAGCCTGCGATTGGGGCTTCTACGTGTGCTTTTGGTAATCATAGGTGTAAGCCGTATAGTGGTATTTTAATTATAAAGGCTATTAGTAGTGCAAATCATCATGTTGTATGGGTTCAGGAGTTTAACATGGTGGGTTGGTTTAGTTGTATTGTATGTATAGATAGGGATCCGTTTTCGGTGCTTAAGGTTAGTAGGGCAATTAGTAGTGGGAGAGATCCGATAAGGGTATAAAATAAGAAGTAAGTTCCTGCATTTAATCGTTCTATTTGATTACCTCATCGTGTAATAATTACTAGTGTCGGGATAAGTGTGGTTTCAAATGCGATGAAAAATATAATTAGTTCTGTAGTTGAGAAAGCTAGGATTAGTGAGATTTGGAGTAATGTGATAGTAAGGGTAAAGGTTCGTTTTCGTGAGGCTGGTTCAGTGGTTAGGTGATTTTGGCTGGCTAGGATTATTAGGGGAGTGAGTCAGCATGATAGGATTAGTAGTGGGGCTGAAATTTGGTCTACTCCTAGGTAGTGATTAGAGAAGTTTATGATTGGTTCTATAGAGGGTTTGAATCATTGTAAGCTTAGAATGGCGATTGTTAGGCTATGGATTAATGTTGAAGGTCATAATTGTTTTGGTTTACATAATATGATTGTTGGTAATAATATGATTGTTGGGAGTAGGATTTTTAGCATTGTAAGAGATTTAGGTTTTGTAGTTGGTCTGAACCGTGGGTTCGTGAGGATGCTACTAGTAAGGATAGGCCCATGCCAGCTTCACAGGCGGAGAAGGATAATATTAATATTGGGGTGAGTATAAGTGATGAGGTTTGTAGTTGGATGGGTCATATTGATAGGGCAATGAATAAGGATAGTATTATGCTTTCTAGGCATAGTAAAGTTGAGATTAGGTGAGTTCGGTGTAATGAGAGGCCTATAATACTAATGATAAAAGCGGAATGGTAGCTAAAGTGTAATGGTGTCATTGGGAAACCATGAAGTTTAATCATGATTAACTAAGTCGAAATTAGTTGTCTTGTGTTAGACTAGTTACCTATTCTGCTCATTCTAGGCCTCCTTGGAGTCATTCGTAGATGAGGCCTAGTGTTAGGAGGAATAGGATAATGAAGGCTCAGGTAAAGGTGAAGGTGGGAGATGGAAGTTGGATGGCTCATGGTAGGGGTAGTAGGAGTGCGATTTCTAAGTCAAATAGTAGGAATAGGATTGCTACTGAGGAAAAATCGAATTGAGAATGGTAGGCGGGCTGATTCTAGTGGGTCAAATCCGCATTCGTATGGGGATAGTTTTTCGTTGTCTGGTTTTATTAGTGTTAATCAGTAGTTTAGTATTATTAGGATTGTGGATAGGATGAGGGCTATTGTAATAATGGATATTGTTACGTTCATTGCTCTTCTTTAGGGTTGAGCTAAAACTTAGTGATTGGAAGTCACTTGTACTGTTATACTAGGAGAGCATGAGCCTCATCAATAAATTGATACGTAGAGGAAAAGTCATACGACGTCTACGAAATGTCAGTATCAAGCAGCTGCTTCAAATCCGAAGTGATGAGTAGAGGTGAAGTGGAATTTAATTTGTCGTAGTAGGCAAACAATTAGGAATGTTGAGCCAATAATTACGTGTAGTCCGTGAAAGCCTGTTGCAACAAAGAATGTTGAACCATACACGCCATCGGCGATTGTAAATGGTGCTTCATAGTATTCTATGGCTTGTAGTGCTGTAAAATACAATCCTAGTAAGATTGTAATGGTGAGGGCTTGAATGGTTTGGTTTCGGTTTGTTTCTATTAGGCTGTGGTGGGCTCAGGTGATTGTTACTCCTGAGGCTAATAGTACTGCTGTATTTAATAAGGGCACTTCAAATGGGTTTAGTGGAGTGATTCCTGTGGGTGGTCAACATCCTCCTAGTTCTGGGGTGGGGGCTAGACTTGAATGGTAGAAGGCTCAGAAAAATCCGATGAAGAAGAATACTTCTGATGTAATGAATAGGATTATGCCGTATCGTAGGCCTTTTTGTACTGGAGGGGTATGATGTCCTTGAAAGGTTCCTTCTCGGATAATGTCTCGTCATCATTGAAATATGGTTAGGAGTATGATTAATAAACCTAGGGTTATTAATAGTGTTGAGTTGTAATGAAATCATATGGCGAGTCCTGAGGTTATTAGTAGTGCTGCTGCTGCTCCTGTTAGTGGTCATGGGCTTGGATCAACTATATGGTAGGCATGTATTTGGTGGGCCATTAGGTGTTTTCTTGTAAATAAAGACTTAATAATAGAACAAATACATAGGCTTGAATTATAGCTACGGTTAATTCTAAAATTGTTAGTAAGAAGAGAATGGTTATGGTTAGTAGTGATAAAGTTGGTATTGTTGGAAGCAGGGCTAGTACTGCGGTTGAGGTAAGTTGAATTAGTAGGTGTCCAGCTGTTAGGTTGGCAGTGAGTCGTACACCTAAAGCTAATGGTCGGATAAATAGGCTAATTGTTTCAATGATAATGAGAATTGGGATTAGTGGGGTTGGGGTGCCTTCTGGTAGAAGGTGTCCTAGTGATATTGTTGGTTGGTTTCGAAGTCCGGTGAGTACTGTGGCTAGTCATATTGGGATAGCTAATCCTATGTTTAGGGAGAGTTGTGTGGTAGGGGTGAAGGTGTAGGGTAGAAGGCCTAGTAGGTTAATTGTTAATAGTATAGCTATTAGTGATGTTAGGATGATGGATCATTGGTGGCCTGTTTTGTTGATTGGGAGTATTAGTTGTTTTGTGAATAGGTTAATTATTCATGATTGGAGGGTTAAAAGACGGTTAGTTAGTCATCGGGTGTTTTGGGTAGGAAATATGATTGGTGGTGTTAGTAAAGCTAGGGTGATTAGTGGAATTCCTAGGGTTTGTGGGCTTATGAATTGGTCGAAGAATGTTAGGTTCATGGTCAGATTCAGGGGTTTGTGTTAATTTTGTTATTTTTGTTGGTTGGGTTGTTTGTTGGTAGGTGAGATAGAATTTTAGGTTGTAGGATGATAGTGTAGATTAGTCATGTGGAGGATAGGATTATGAGTCATGGATCTGGGTTTAGTTGGGGCATGTCACTAAGGAGGGTGGTAAGTTCTCTTTTTCTAGCTTAAAAGGCTAGCGCTATCCTGTTTAGCTTCTATAGTGCTAGGAAAGTATTAGTGAGGATCAGTTTTCAAAGTGTTGTAACGGTACGGATTCTACTACGATTGGTATGAAGCTGTGGTTAGCTCCGCAGATTTCTGAGCATTGTCCAAAGAATACTCCTGGTCGTGTAACAATAAAGGTTGCTTGATTTAATCGTCCTGGGATTGCGTCTGTTTTTACACCTAATGAGGGTACTGCTCATGAATGTAGGACGTCTTCTGCTGAAATTAGTATTCGGATGGGGGATTCTATTGGTATTACTATGCGATGGTCTACTTCTAGTAATCGGAAGTGTCCATTTGGTAAGTCTTGGGTTGGGATTATGTAAGAGTCAAATTCAAGGTTTTCGTAGTCAGTATATTCGTATGTTCAGTATCATTGATGTCCTATAGCTTTGATGGTTAAATGTGGATTGTTAATTTCGTCTATTAGATATAGTACTCGTAGGGATGGAAGTGCAATGGTAATTAAGACGATAGCTGGTAGGATAGTTCAAATTATTTCTACTTCTTGAGCGTTTATAGTGTTGGTGTATGTTAGTTTTGTTGTTATTATTAGTGTGATGATATAGAGTACTAGAGTGCTGATTAAGAATGCGATTATTAAAGTGTGATCATGGAAGTGGAGGAGTTCTTCTATGATGGGTGATATTGCGTCTTGGAATCCTAATTGAAGGGGTTGTGCCATTAAGTCGTAAAGGAGTTACACCTATAATTTAACCTTGACAAGGTTAGGTAATGTGTTTTACTAACGTCTTTGAAGAAGGAAACATAAAGGTTATGTGATTGGCTTGAAACTAGTTTAAGGGGGTTCGATTCCCTCCTTTCTTGGGTTTGTACGTGGGCTGGTTCTTCGTAGGTGTGGTATGGAGGTGGGCAGCCGTGCAGTCATTCTACATTAGTAGTTGTGAGTTCTACTGTTGTTACTTTACGTTTTGAGGAGAATGCTTCTCAAATAATAAATATTATTATAATTACTGCTACTATAGAGATTAAAGATCCGATTGATGAAATAGAGTTTCATAGAGTGTATGCATCTGGATAGTCTGAGTAACGTCGTGGTATTCCGGCTAGTCCTAGGAAGTGTTGGGGGAAGAAAGTTATGTTAACGCCTGTAAATATTACTCCGAAATGTACTTTTGCTCAGGTTTGGTGTAGTGAATATCCTGTAAAAAGAGGGAATCAGTGGGTAAATCCTGCTATGATGGCAAATACGGCTCCTATTGAGAGAACATAGTGGAAATGTGCTACTACATAGTAAGTGTCGTGTAGTACGATGTCTAAGGATGAGTTGGCTAGCACAATGCCTGTTAATCCGCCAATAGTAAATAGGAAGATAAAGCCTAAGGCTCAAAGTATGGCAGCGTCTCATTTGATTATTCCTCCGTGTAGGGTGGCTAATCAGCTAAATACTTTTACTCCTGTTGGGATTGCAATGATTATTGTTGCAGATGTAAAGTAAGCTCGTGTGTCTACGTCTATTCCTACAGTGAATATGTGATGGGCTCATACAATAAAGCCTAGGAAACCAATGGATATTATTGCTCAAACTATTCCTATATAGCCAAATGGTTCTTTTTTACCAGCGTAATAGGTAACAATGTGGGAGATTATGCCAAATCCTGGGAGGATTAAGATGTATACTTCCGGGTGACCGAAGAATCAGAATAAGTGTTGGTATAGGATTGGATCTCCTCCCCCTGAAGGATCGAAGAAGGTTGTATTTAGGTTTCGGTCTGTAAGTAGTATGGTAATGCCTGCAGCTAGTACTGGTAATGAAAGTAATAATAGGACAGCTGTGATTAGTACGGATCATACAAATAATGGTGTTTGGTATTGTGATATGGCGGGAGATTTTATGTTGATTGCTGTGGTAATGAAGTTGATGGCCCCTAAGATTGAGGATACACCGGCTAGGTGGAGGGAGAAGATAGTTAGGTCTACAGAAGCACCGGCGTGGGCTAGGTTTCCGGCTAATGGGGGGTATACTGTTCAGCCTGTGCCCGCACCTGCTTCAATTCCTGATGATGCTAGAAGTAGTAGTAGTGAGGGGGGCAGGAGTCAAAAGCTTATATTGTTTATACGTGGGAATGCTATATCTGGTGCGCCAATTATTAGGGGAACAAGTCAGTTTCCGAAGCCGCCAATTATGATTGGTATAACTATAAAGAAGATTATGATAAAAGCATGAGCTGTAACAATGACATTGTAGATTTGGTCATCTCCTAGAAGAGTTCCTGGTTGGCTTAGTTCTGCGCGGATTAATAGGCTGAGCGCTGTACCAACTATTCCTGCTCAGGCCCCGAAAATTAGATATAGGGTGCCAATGTCTTTGTGGTTAGTGGAGAAGAATCAGCGAGTTAAAATCACAGGTAAGATGGCTGAGTGTATTAGCGTTGGGCTGTAGTCCCTTTTACAGAGGTTTAATTCCTCTTCTTATCAGACCTTGTAGTGAAATTCACGTTAAATTGCAAATTTGAAGATATATCTTTGTTGATGTCTGGGTTTTCCCGCTTTTTATAGAGCGGGAAAGGTAGGCAAAAGCCCGCTGGATTGGGTGTTTAGCTGTTAACTAAATTGTTGTGGGATCGAGGCCCATTTGTCTAGTAAGGCCTTAGCTTAATTAAAGTGTTTGAGTTGCATTCAGAAGATATGGGATAAGGTCCTATAGGTCTTAACAGAAACTAAGAGGTTTTGTCTCTTGTTTGGGGCTTTGAAGGCCCCCGGTTTAAATAGGTCTGATCCTAAGTTTCTATGGGATGGTTAGTAGGGTTGGTGTGATTGGAAGTATGGAGATCGATAGTATAGTTAATAGGGCTAGGTACGGTTTTTGATTGGTTTTGTGGCGTCATTGTTGTAAAAAGTTGGTTGAGTTTGGTGGTAGTGTGATGGTTGCATAATATGAGATTCGTAGGTAGAAGAATAAGGTTAGAAGTGAGAGTATAGCTATTATAGTGGCTATAATGATTATATGTTGTTTGGTTAATTCTTGGAGAATTAGTCATTTTGGTATAAATCCTGTTAGTGGTGGTAGGCCTGCTAGTGATATGAGAGTTATTATTATTAGGGTGTTTATGGTTGGAAGTTTTGTTCATGATGTTATTATTGTGGAGATTTTGTTTGTTTTTAGAATTTTGATTATTAGGAATATTGTTGAGGTTATGGTGATGTAGGTGTAGAATGTGAGTAATATAAGTTTAGGGGATAAAGTAAGGATTGTGGCTATTCATCCTAGGTGGGCAATGGAGGAGAATGCTATGATTTTTCGTAGTTGGGTTTGATTTAGTCCGTTTCATCCTCCGATTAGGGTGGATGTTAATCCTAATATTAGTAGTAGTGGTGTGTTTAGGGATTGGGAGGTTATTATTAGTAGTGATAATGGAGCTAATTTTTGTCAAGTAGCTAAGATTAGGGCTGTTGTTGTGGAGGTTCCTTGTATTACTTCTGGTAATCAAAAGTGAAAGGGGGTAAGTCCTAGTTTGATGGCTAGGGCTGTAGTGAGGATTGTACATGAGGTATTGTTAGATATTTGTGTGATGTCTCATTGGCCTAATGTTCAGGCATTAATGATGCTGGAGAATAGGATTAGTGTTGAGGCAATTGCTTGTGTTAGGAAATATTTAGTGGCGGCTTCAGTTGCTCGTGGATGGTGTTGTTTGGCGATTAGTGGGATAATGGCTAGGGTGCTGATTTCTAGGCCGGTCCATGCTAGGATTCAGTGGTTACTGGAGATTGTGAGTAGTGGTCCTATGATTAGGCTTAGTATAATAATTGTATGTGCGTGGGGGTTCATTAGTATAGGAGGGATTTTAACCAACATTTTCGGGGTATGGGCCCGAAAGCTTAATTAGCTGACTTTACTAGGATATAGTATAATGGGAGTATGGGGAGTTTTGATCTCTCTGGTGTAGGTTCAATTCCTATTTTTCTAAGGAGACGAGAGGGTTTTAGCCTCTATTATTCACCCTATCAAGGTGATCCTTTGTTCAGGCACGTATCCTATGGCATAGGTGGGAGGCCTGAGAAGGCAGTTGGTATGGAAATATGTCATAGGCATAGTGCGAGGGTAATTGGGAGGAAGTTTTTTCATAAAAGGTGTATTAGTTGGTCATATCGGAATCGTGGATAGGAGGCTCGAATTCATAGGAAGCCTGCTGAGAGTAATATTACTTTTGATATTAGTAGTATGGAGAATAGTTCGGGGTTGTTGTTAGTGTAGGTTGAGTTTAGGAATAGGATGGTGGTGAAGGTGTTTATTATTAGGATGTTGGCATATTCTGCTAAGAAGAAGAGGGCGAATGGACCAGCAGCGTATTCGACGTTGAATCCTGATACTAGTTCGGATTCTCCTTCGGTGAGGTCGAATGGTGCTCGGTTAGTTTCTGCTAGTGTTGAGATATATCATATTATTATTAGTGGCCAGGAGGAGAATATTAGGTATATTGGTTCTTGTGTTGTTATAAATGTTTGTATGTTGAATCCACCTGAGAATAGGGTTAATGAGAGTAGGATGATTCCTAGGGTTACTTCGTATGAGATGGTCTGGGCAACTGCTCGTAGGGCTCCTATTAGGGCATATTTTGAGTTTGAGGCTCAGCCTGATCATAAGATAGAGTAGACTATGAAGCTAGATAGGGAAATTAGAAATAGTAATCCTAGATTTAGGTCAGCTAATGGGAAGGGTAGTGGCAGTGGGAGTCAGATTGATAAGGCTAGTAGTAAGGCTAGTATTGGGGCCATTGTGAATAGTGTAGTTGATGAGCTTGATGGATAGATTGGCTCTTTGATGAATAGTTTTACACCGTCTGCTACTGGTTGCAGTAGTCCATGTGGGCCAACGATGTTTGGTCCTTTTCGGAGTTGTATATATCCTAGGATTTTTCGTTCGATAAGGGTGAAGAAGGCGACGGCGATTAGAATTGGGATTATGTATATGAGTGGTGACATTAGGTTGGATAGTAGGGTTTTCATAGTTTGGGAGGGGAGTTGAACCCCTGAATAAAGGGTTTAGGCCTTTTGCATTTTTACCTGGCTCTGCCACCCGAACTTTGCCCTTTTTTTGGGCTTAAGAATACGTGGTTTGCCCTTATTATTAGTTGAGTTGATTTCACTAATGTAAGGTAAGGCTTGTTTTTGATATTGGCCTTGTATTTTCGGTCCTTTCGTACTGGAAAAAGCTAGATTCTATAGATAGAAACCGACCTGGATTACTCCGGTCTGAACTCAGATCACGTGGGACTGTTAATCGTTGAACAAACGAACCCTTGATAGCGGTTGCACCATCAGGATGTCCTGATCCAACATCGAGGTCGTAAACCCCATCGTCGATAAGAACTCTAGGATGGGATTGCGCTGTTATCCCTGGGGTAGCTTGGTTCGTTGATCAAATATATTGGATCATTTTGCCGTTAGCACTTTGAATTGTGGGTCTGGGTTAAGAAGTATGTTCTTTTTTCGGAGGTTTCGTTTTACTCCGAGGTCGCCCCAACCAAAAATATAGGTCAAGTATTAGTTAGTTATAGGTCCTTGGGGTGGGTGAGTATGATAGTTGATTTGTATTTAAAGTTCCACAGGGTCTTCTCGTCTTATAGTGTTATTCCCGCTTTTGCACGGGGAGATCAATTTCACTGATTATTTGTAAGAGACAGGTGGAACCTCGTTTGGCCATTCATTCTAGTCTTTATTTAAAAGACAAGTGATTACGCTACCTTTGCACGGTTAGGATACCGCGGCCGTTTAACAGTGTCACTGGGCAGGCATTACCTCTAATACTTATGTGTTGCTAGAGGCTATGTTTTTGGTAAACAGTCGGGTTCAATTGTTTGCCTAGTTCCTTTTACAAATTTTAATCTTTCTTATATGCGCTCCTGTGTTGGGTTAACAATTTGGTTTATATGGTGTGTTTAGTGTTGTTGGTTTTATAATGTTAGTTGTTAATAATCAGTAGTTTGTCTGTTATGATTTAAGCTGGCGCGTTAGAGAAGTTTTGTCTTCTTGTTACTTATTTTAACATTAGTTCTTCTATTTAGGTAGAATAGCTCAATGTTGTTTGGGGAAAAAAGTTGATGTTGATATTTGTTGTTGGTGAGCTTTGACGCTTTCTTTGGTGGTGGCTGCTTTAGGGCCTACGGTAATAGTGTTTAAATGTTTTGTCCTCCATTTTAGGTTGTGTCCTTTTTCAATTGAGCTGTACCTCAATTGAATACATCTTAAATTTCTCTTAAGTACTTTATGTTGTTTTTAGGGTATTTAAGGTTGAACTTATATTCTTTTATTGAGCAACCAGCTATCACCAAGTACGTTAGGCTTTTCACCCCTACTTATAGGTCTTTCCACTCTTTTGCCACAGAGACGGATTTAGCCTGGTGATATTGGCTGCCTTTAAGTAGCTCACTTGGTTTCGGGGGTTCAGACTTTAGTTCGCTTTGCTTGAATATACTAGTTAAATCATGATGCAAGAGGTATAAGGGTTAATCTTTGCTTTTTGTGGCTTAGTCAGTGTTTCATGTTTTTCATCTTTCCCTTGCGGTACTGTCTTTATTGCTCCAATTGTCTTTTCTATCTCCTAATACTAGGATGGTAAAATGTTTTAGTTTGATGTTTGGTAGGATTATTTTTTTTGTTGAGTTTGTAATTGTTGATTGGGCTAGATTGTTGCTCAAAATAGTCCGGTTTAGTGGACATCTTTCAGGTGTAAGCTGAATGCTTTTGGTTAAGCTATGTTTTGATATTCCAAGTACACCTTCCGGTGTACTTACCTTGTTACGACTTGCCTCATCTATTTGTTTGTTATGGTTTATTTATGGTTGGTTGGGTTGTTTTTGAGGAGGGTGACGGGCGGTGTGTGCGCACCTCAGGACCGGCTTAAATTGGACTCTCTGCTTCCAGTTTACTGCTAAATCCTGCTTGTGGGACCTATTTCATGGTCTCCTTCCGTGATTATTTCTAAAGTAGAAAATGTAGCCCATTTCTTCCATCTCAATTAGCTACACCTTGACCTGACTTGTTAATTGTTTAGGTTATTTTGCTTACTTTTGTAACCCTCATGGGGTAGGCTGGTGACGGTGGTATATAAGCGGGCTTGGCAAGAGATGGTGAGGTAGATCGTGGATTATCGATTATAGAACAGGCTCCTCTAGGGGGGTTTGAGGTACCGCCAAGTCCTTAGAGTTTTAAGCGTTTTGCTCGTAGTTCTCTGGCGAATATTTTTGTATATGAAATATCTAAGTTTAGGGCTAAGCATAGTAGGGTATCTAATCCTAGTTTGTGTCTTAGCGATCGTGGGTTCAAATTGTTTCATTGTATTAAGGTTATTTTCATAGTGTGTTGATGCGTACTTTTACGTATGACAGTTAGGTACTTGATTCACCTTAATTTTATTGATATAAATGTTTAGCCACATTTTACGCCGGTTGGTTGTTAGTTTGAGCTTCTTGTATAACCGCGGTGGCTGGCACGAGGTTGACCAGCTCTCTTTACTATAACTAAGTCAAGCTTATGCTTATTGTTTAATTTTTATCACTGCTGAGTGCCCTTGGGGGTGTGGCAAAGCTAGGTGTCTTGGGCTATCATGGTGTGCCTGATACCGGCTCCTTTTATCTGGTGGGACTGTTGGGGCGTTTTCACTGGTGTGCGGATACTTGCATGTGTAAGTTTAGTAAAAAGTAACAGTAAGGTTAGGACCGAATCTTTGTGTTTTTGGGGTATGTTGGTTACCCATCTTGGCATCTTCAGTGCCGTGCTTTAGTATAATAAGCTACAATAACATTATATATAAGATCGG